TTTCAAGAAAGAAGAAATAATAAGAATTGCTGTTTCCTATCGGCCAGGCTTTTTTACAGTTCTTTCACACTCTGCTTGAGACTCCTTCTACTTGACCAAAATATTCGTATTTTAATTACCAGTACCAGCCTCTCCATTAGTATTTTCTTCAAAATGGAATTCAGATTTTTATGCCTATAATGACTGGTAAGTGTAAATCAACCTATCGTCGAGGAGAAAGCACACTCAGCTCGCTTCCATCCATTAGAGATCCCCGTCGGTAATACGATAGTCTCAGTTTTAGCTCCGCACCGGAATCTCGTTGTTCCGACCCTCACTAATATCTTAGTCGCTCCAAGTCCACAGAGTCTAAACTTCTTGGAGACCTTGTTGATTCCGGGGAGGCAGGCAAAGGCCAAGTCCATAGAATTAAGAAGGTGTTCGTGCGGGCCATTTCTCGTGGTGCTTGTAAGGCCAGGTCTTCTAATTTTCCCTCTCTCACTGAAAGAAACATATTTATTTTGAACTGCTTCCACCCCCGCTACTTCACTTTTGTATGTGCTTATGTCCCCGCTACTGGGTCATTCACCGGCTATGCATACGGCTTTACAACCGGTCATGGATCCAGAACTGACGGGCTCTAGATCTCGATATGGAGAACGAATCGCATCTGAATCTACTACTTTTTTTTAAAGCTCGGTTACAATGGATTGGTTATGCATTTTGAGCCCCCTTACTGGTGGAGGGGCTAAAAACAAGGTGGTGATTAAACGGCCTATCTTAGCCTCTCTAGCCGCTGCCCCCGTTACCCATGGTGGGTTAGGGCAACTCGTTCGTTAGGTTTTGACTGGTTATGCTTCGCCGCTGGCGAGTATGCTTGCCTCTCATATAAGTCATTTTGAGAAGTCGGTCGCAAATATTCCCTCTTTGGTTGGCTGGACGGATAAAGGAGGGAGAGAGCACGGACTAATATCGGGGCATAGAGTCACCGGGGTAGGGATAGGACTCGCCTACAGCTTGGTCCTTTATTCGATCCGATCCGGGCGCAGTTGGATCATCTCCATATCCAGTTCGACGATCGAGCTCCTTTCTCAGATCAAGACCTTGCTTGTTTGAGCTCAGTTGATGGACCAGCGGCTCACGGAACCACATGAACGCATTGCATTGCCCATCACCCAGCACATTGATCGGGACACATCAACTAAAGTGGCTTTTGAACGAGACCTACCGGCTTAGGGGCAGTTACTACTAAAATAAAATGGGTGTACCCGGAACGGGGTTCCGATCTCTAAATGGATCTGCTATAGCTACTCGATCTCGATCAAATGGCTTTGGATCTGTCTCTACATCTGGAATATCTCTAACAGGATATGGAACTCCATATCGATCTGAAACTTGAAGGGGTGCTCCATAGCTTCAACTGATACTGCTTCTAGCCAACATCGGCTATGGATCACGCCCATCATCATAAGGGCATCTCGGTATGGGGTTGGATCATCGGCCCTGGTGATGGCTCCCCTTACTAGTAAAGGGAACTGGAAGGGACGCTATTGGTGCTATCGGTACTGCTCTCGTTATCATCGGCAACTTGACACGTCCGACCCCCCCATAACATATTTCAAGGGTGCCGTCTGGTTGTACGTACCATCATTGGGAAGACAGCGTAATACTGTCATAACCCAATCATGGTAGGGCTTAAGAATACGCTGTTTAACATAGTTTCCTATGATAAACAGCCTCCTCTTACCGCCTCCCACGATAGCCGAAGCAAGTCTACCCCTGTGTATAGGTTCACCGTTAGGTAACTTATCAAAAAGTTCCGCCATGGACTCCCGGACCCCCAAGACGAACTTTATTGAAGTGATCCACAACGATGGATCTATGCATTTCAGGGTTGTCTAAATGGTCCAATGGATATCTTATCCAAGGCTCAAATAGACAAATGGATGAGACCTCCATGTGTCACCTCATGAAATAGAAAATACCTCCATGTGTCACCTCATGAAATAGGGATTGGGCATAAGCCGCAACCTCATATTTCCAGGATGTGAGAAAGGAAGACTTCTTCCTTCTCGTGACCATGTTGGGTAGAGATTTCCAGGTAGGACGCCACGACAATCCTTGCATGACAGGAATTGTCGAGACCCAGGGTATGTACGCCCTAATCAGAGTAGGCAATACAGCCTTAAACTGAAGAGACCTGAACGGATGCGAAATTCGTGTCTTGTGTAATACTACTGAACAGTGATTTAGATGGCCTTTTAGCCACTTTAATCAATCTGCCAGCTGTAAACCAAGACATGTAAAGCTTCACTATCCTATCAGCCCTTTCTCTATCCTTCCCCAGTAACACCTTACGATGAAAACTAGGTATTATTCGAGGGATCCCGGATCCGGTTAGTGAAACATACGGAGACATCACAGAGCCTTCTATGGGGGCGCTGTCAGCATAAAAATGCTGGAGACACACTGAACACTGAGACAAATAAGTCGCAGTGAACAGGGGTCCCGATCTCTTCATAAGTCTCACAACCTCTCTCGCATTTGTGAGCTAGTTTTTCTAGAAACTTTCGCCCAAAGGTGCTTTTACGAAAGCCGGTCACCGATGGCTAAGATCCTTTCCTCACTTGTGAAGCCGCATATCAAAAATTAGAATATATATAGTGTGCCGTGAGTGAGGATATCGAGATTGGGTTAGTGTTCAGTGTAGTTGAGTATGAGATGCCCAAGATAAAAGGAACGATGAAATTGTCTTCTCCTTTGCTTGCTGACTTTCACCGACCGCTCCACTGAACCGGCTGGATTCGTTCACCAGAGAACTACTTTCCGGGCTAACACTCGTGATGAAAGAGGATCGTGCCAATGGCTGTTTTCCTGCTTAAATTCAATTACATTGAATTCCCTTGTAGTACACCATTATCGGTTAGAAAGGCTTTTCTGACTCAAGGTTCATATTAGCGAAGTTAGAGTGAGGGTGCACGGGGTATAACCTTATAGTTGTTGGTACTTGACAAAGTTATCTTAGCTTAGATTGCCTTATCCTTATCATAAACTGTATTGATCCGGCAAAAGAAATATACCGCAGATAGATCTGTCCCACTCTCCTGACCTCACCTCTCTTTTTTTGGAGTAAGGGATGACTCGGATGATAGAACATAACCTGTCAGTTATGCCACGCTACGGTGCCTTAGCTGGTTCCCGATCCTCCTTCCAATTCTTCGTGTTTGAGTAGGTAATGAGGAACAGCAAGAAGATGGGTTGTTACCCAAAACAGTGTGGGTAGCCTGCCCCAATCAAGTGTAGCGATCACTGAACGATTGATTCAGCATAGGAAGGTAGATTGCTTTCTGAGGAAGTTGACTTCAGAGGAAAGCGCTTTGGGGTATTGGGTTAGTGGATTCTCTCGGACGGAAAAAGGAAGAAAAGAACTTATTCAAGCCTCTGCTTTTTAAAGTCACCAACTTCTAGCCACTGGAGCTGAGCAGTTTATTATTTCCCCGGACAAGATATTTCGCTCAACAGGTATATACAATTTATCTCTATATTACCTTTCATGGTAGGCTGTCCAGACCAAAAACAGTAAGCTTCACAGTGTACCCCACTTTCTTTGTACGTTTGTACCGCTCTCGGACCCACACTTACCTGAACGGCTGAAAGTACACAAGTCCAGATAGTGGGAACACCACAGATCCAGAAGAAAGTCTTCAGTTCAGAGTGACGAACAATTCATCAATTAGGCTAAGCCTTTGTAGGCGAAGAATTGGGGACAAAGTCGATTTCGACTAGCAGCACTTCCAGAGTCAAGTAGACTTCCCTGCGTTCCCAAGAGCATCCCCTTAGTATCCCCGGCCAGTAGCAAGACTATACGCTGCTCACGCTCATCTTATTTTGAATTCCACCTTTCGTTCATTCTCCTAAAAAGACAAAATCATTCAATAGCTATTGAATACAGGATTGGTTTTTTTTTCGCATTTTTAGCTAAAGAAGAAACTAGACAGCCCTTTAGATTAGAGATAGGAGCGGCACCGGACTAGTTCTACTTAAGCCATTCCGTATCCGGCGGATTTGATTTAGCCGATGATGCAAGGGCGGATCACTCATCCGCGGATGCCTAGATTCCTACACTAAAGACTTTCCACTCAATTCATTCGTTTTTCGAACGAGTCAAGCTCGCCTCTTCATCCCACAATGAGGCCTTTTCGGAATGCCATGAATCAGACCTGCTTTTGACTTTGTTTTGATACCAGCGAATGCTCTTCATAAGATCCACGAAGCATTGCGAAGGGCATGATCATCTTTGCTTTAGTACTGCACAAACAAAGCTTTATCCTTGTCAAGAGGCATCACTACCTTATTCGCAGATGGTCTTTTAACCTTTGCTATAGGCGCAAGTGCTACTCTTGCATGGACGGTTGCTAAAGACTGCTACCCTGGGGAGGCTCGATCGATTAGAAAGGAAGAATGGGAAGTGTTAATCATTGTTACCATGCATGCACGGGGAAGAAGCTCTAGTGGCTTTCAAGGTGAAAAGTCGGTTCTTTCAAAGCTAGCTATTTGTAGCCGCCCCATTTAATAGAAGAGGGTTTTTTACCCTTCCTGCGAAGTACTGAAGCGAACTCCCTCTTAGTGAACTACAAAGGAAATTCTTTCACAAATGACACATGGGAGAGATCAAAAAAGGGCAATGCGTCTTGTATGAGAGTCCTCTTTCTGAATGGGAAAGAGATTTGAATCGGTTTAGTTTAGCTTTCATTTTTAGGAGTGAAAAGGAAAGCATACAATCTTCATTGCCTCACCTTCGCGGCTGTCTGCGTTTTTCACTACCTTCCCCGGTCTGTACCTTTGAAAGAAGCCTTACCACCAGAAAATGCTGGCTTTGATTAAGAGTTCGCTTCCTTGATACACTTGGTTCGCTTTGAAGACCGCACCGTCGCTGACGTATGTATTTAACCTTTTTTCTTCCACTCTATACGATGTGATGGATGGAGACTGAACTCTGTCTCTGGACTAGTCTATAATCT